GTCACAATGGTATTGTTGAAACTAGCTTGAACATGAATAACTCCCTTTGGGATTCTACGCGCATTCTTACGTAAACCAATACTTCTACGTGAACGAATTTTTGGTATAGGTTTTGCCATATTTTATTATCTCATAAATAGAAGTCAGAGAAATATGGATATATCCATTTAATGTCAAAAACAAATCTTTTATTTCAATATTTATTATATTATTTATAGAATTAAATTTATTATATTATTTATAGAATTAAATAATGAGAATAGAATATATTAATAATGAGAATAGAATATATTATAGAATTAAATAATGAGTTCGAAATTCATTTCTATATTTCTATAGAACCTATTTCTACTTTAATATATTTAATTTCTACTTTAATTATTTATATTTAATTATTTATATTTCAATTGTTTCTATTTCATATTCAATATATTATATTGAATATGAAATGGAATTTTCTAATTTTAATTGAAATTCCATTTTTTTATTTTCGCATCTGGTCTTTTAGCTTTAGAAAGCTCTCTTTTTTGTTTTTGGAAATATTATCCTTGTTTTTGTTTATGTCTTGGATTGGAACAAATTACTATAATTCGTCCTCGCCGACGGATCAGTCGACATTTTTCGCAAATTTTACGAACAGAGGCCCTTATTTTCATATTTTTCATTCCTTAACTTAATTCTGAATCTATTTTATTGGAAGAAAATATGTTTTCCTGAAATTTGGAACTTTTAATTGTATCCCCTAAAAAAGGAATGTTGAAGTTGAAAAAACAGTCTAATCATTCTAATCTTTGTTCCGGGGTCTATAAATTATATGCCCTCCGGTTGACTCAAAAAATGACTTACTTCTGTTTTTTGTTTTTACTTTAACTTTAAGTAGTATATGTATAAAACTATGTTGAATCCTTTCTGAAACATAACCTAAAATCAGATCCTCATTATCGAAACGAACCCGGAAATACCGTTGGGAAGTGATGCATTAATTGAAACTAAACCATCATAAAGCCATTTTTTCGTTTATTCTATTCCTATTTGAGTTTTGAAAACCCTTCACGTATTAACTAATGGACGAGGAGTGACATTAGAAATTTGTTTTTTTTTTTCTCTCTTTTTTCACCAATATATATATATGTATATATATGTAAGTTTCTCATAGAATTCGTATATCAGAAAGATTACCATATATAACACAAAATTTCTCCGCCAATTCTTTCTAATCGAGCCTCTCGATCTGTCATTATACCTCGAGAAGTAGAAAGAATTACAATCCCCATCCCTCCTAAAATTCTCGGAATTCGTTGATAATTAGAATAGATTCGTAGACCGGGCCTGCTGATCCGTTTTAAATTCAAAATACTTTTAGATGATCCTTTTCTATTTCTTCTATGCCGTAGAGTTAAAACTAAAAAATCCTTGTCAATCGCCCGATGCTTTCTCACGCTTTCAATAAAACCGTCCCGTAAAAGTATTTTAACAATGTTTTCGGTGATGTTAGTGGATAGTATTCGAACCGTTCCCTTTCTATTCATGTCAGTATTTCGTATAGAGGTTATTATGTCAGCAATCGTATCCTTTCCCATGATAAACTAAAATGATTGTTGCCCTTGACTTTTCATATAATTCACATGCTATTTTTTATTTTCATTTCATTTTTTTTTTTTATGACTTCTTATTTTTTTGAATAATTAAAGAAAAGTATCCGTTTCGAATTAAAAAGGTATATGCGTGAGACATAATCTATTAATTAATTTATTTCATTCAAATAGATAAAAATATCCCGGTCTTGTTTTAGAATACCTCGGGTGCTAATGAAACTATTTTAGTGAAATTTAACTGTCTCAATTCTCGTGTGATCGCACCAAAAATTCGAGTTCCTTTTGGATTTCCTTCTTGATCAATGACAACCGCAGCATTATCATCATATTGTATTATCATACCGTTGTTACGTTTGAATTCTTTACAAGTACGTACAATTACAGCTCTGATCACTTCTGATTTTTCTAAAGGCGTGTTTGGTACTGCTTCTTTGATTACAGCAACAATAATGTCACCAATATAAGCATATCGTCGATTACTAGCTCCTATGATTCGAATACACATCAATTCGCGGGCCCCGCTATTATCGGCTACATTCAAATGGGTTTGAGGTTGAATCATATCATTTTTGATTTGTTCTTTCAGTGCAAAGGTCGAAGTCAAAAAGAAATATTAGAAATATTGTTTGTCTAAAAAAAAGAAACCAAACCTACAATTGCAATTGTTTTTCATTCCAAAGACTTCTTTTTCTTTGCTTTGGTTCGAATTCTTATCTCGAAATAATTAATTGAGTTCGTATAGGCATTTTGGATGCTGCTATTGAAATAGCTTTTCTGGCTATATTTTCGGTGACTCCACTCATTTCATAAAGTATTCTACCCGGTTTAACAACAGCTACCCAATATTCGGGAGATCCTTTTCCCGAACCCATACGTGTTTCTGTAGGTCTTACTGTAACTGGTTTGTCTGGAAATATGCGTACCCATATTTTTCCACCACGGCGGGCATTTCGTGACATTGCCCGGCGCCCTGCCTCTATTTGTCTAGATGTGATCCAAGCGGGTTCAAGTGTCTGAAGAGCATATCTCCCGAAGCAAATATGATTACCTCGATAGGATATTCCTTTCATTCTTCCTCTATGTTGTTTACGGAATCTGGTTCTTTTGGGGTTATAGTTGATGGTTTTTTCTCAATACCATCTCTACTACAGAACCATACATGAGATTTTCACCTCATATGGCTCCTCGCGAATGAAACGATAAAAAAAAAAAAAGAATATGCATTTCTTTTTCTAATGAATAATAGAATATAAATATACCGAATCGTGGTGTTTTTGGAGATTTTATCGAATTTATTTGGTCTATTCGAAATTAGTATATATCTTGTTTTAATATATAACTAAACATGTATTCTATTTCTATTTTATATTCTATATTATAGACAATTTTTCCTACCCATATAGAACTGTATAATAATGTTTTGTTATTTATAATATCAAGGTCAAGGTTATAATGAATCTTTATTTTGTTTTTCCGTTTATTATCATATCGGATTGGTCCAAATTTAGAAATTCACAATAAAATAAAAAATTTTCGCGGGCGAATATTTACTCGTTCATTATCTATTTCAGACGTAGGGTTTAGCCCTATGAGATTCCTCAGAATAAATAGATTTGTCTTTGGTTCGTTCGCCATCCCATCCAATGAATCATTAAGATTCGGAATCTTATGTATTCACAGGTTCCGTCGTTCCCATCGCTTCTCAATTAATGGTTAGGTCTTAATTCTACAACGAAGCTCCTAATAAAATTTTTCTTTTTTCTTTTTTCTTGAGTCAACCTTCTCAGTTTTTATTGACTCGGGGCTCTTGATTTGTTTGTTCTATGGATATATTTATCTAATTAGAATATATTCATTTACTTATGGATTTTTTTAGTATTGCTGCTTTCTTACATTACCCTTTTCTGAGATGACTCATAGACCTTACATATTAGAATCGGATATCATTGATATTCTTTTTCTCTCTTTCTTTCATCCTTCCACTTATCCGTATATTCTTATTGCTTCACAACTCATAATCCAATTCGTTTTTCCCCTTTTTTTTGAAATATTTGACAGTTGCTATAATGATATCACCAATATATCATTTCTTTCCTTATATCTTGTATATCTTGATTATATCTTGATTGGTTCTTTAGATCCACATAATGCGGAGCGATGAGTTGGTTATTAGCTCGATAGTTATTTTTTTGTTGTGAATCCTACCCACTCTAAAAAAACCAACGAGTCGCACACTAAGCATAGCAATTATATCAATATCAAATGATTAATCGAATTTTTAATTCAACCTTAAAAAATTTCTCATTTTTTGTTTTATCACCAGCAGATAAAGATAAGGAAAAGCTTCTTATTCTTCGTTTACAAATATCCAAATTTTTATGCCTAATACCCCATAAATAGTTCGAACTGTATAGGAACAATAATCAATTTTAGCTTGAATGGTTTGTAGAGGAACCCTACCTTCTCTGACCCATTCGACACGTGCAATTTCCTTTCCGTCGATACGTCCTGCAATTTGTACTTGAATTCCTTTTGTACCCGCCTGTTCGCTTAATTCAATAGCTTTTTTCATTGCTTTACGAAATGAAACTCGATTCTTTAATTGTCCGGCTATAAATTCTGCAAGAATATTAGGGTGTCCATAAGGATTTGCAATTCTTGTAATAGCAATGTTGAGTTTTTGATTCACACAATTAAGTTTTTTTTGTACATTCATCTGTAATTCTTCAATTCTTCGAGGCTTACCTTCTCCTTCTATTAATAACTTTGGGAATCCCATATAGATTATGACTTGGATCAGATCAATTCTTTTTTGAATCTTTATTCGTGCAATTCCTTCAACACCAGAAGACATTCTCATATTTTTTTTTCCATAATTCTTGATATAATCTCGTATTTTTTGATCTTCTTCTAAACTCTCGGAATAATTTTTTGGTTGTGCAAACCAAAGAGAATGATGACTTTGGTTTGTACCAAGTCTGAAACCGAGCGGATTTATTTTTTGTCCCATAATCCTCCACTACTATACATAAAATACATAAAATGACACGTCCTATCTGGGTGTACTTTCCGGTTTTTTTTAAGCATAAAATAGCATAACATAATATGGCTTGCGTCTTTCATACTCTATCCTAATCTATAATATATATAGATATATCTTTCAATCCATTCAATCCAATAGTTATATGACAATTTATCCGATAAATTCTTCTTCGAGCTCGAAGTTTGTTTTCTTTTTTCATTTTTTTGTGGTAGTACCTTTAATTGACCTTCTATTTTTACTAATGAGTAAATTTGCTTCATTGAAACCCATATTTTGACTAGTATTTGCTGCTGCAGAATAAACCTATTTTCAAATAAGATATTCGATAATACATGAGTTCTATTATCAAAAGTATTTCCTCG